CTATAACGATAAAATTCATAGTATTCAATCTATAAAAAAAACTTTAAATCTATAATAACTCTAACTCAAAAATAACTCTATATAAAACTATATAGATTCCAAATTTAAATTCTAGAAGAAATTTTAGAAGATACAAAATTTTTTATATTTCATTTTTTTTATATTATAAAAGTCCTTTTCTATTATATATTTCTATTTTCTATATTAGAAAATAGTTTCTTTTATATTGTAATAAATAGATGGAATATCTATAGAGATGTATTTATACTAGTATACTAGCTAATAAATAATAAAACGAATAAAAAAAAGGCTTAGATTCTATTGATTATTATATCAATATAGAATAATATAGCTAGAAAGGTTTTCTATTCTAGCTATCTAGAATGGTTAACGAGTATATAGAGCGGGTAGCGGGAATCGAACCCGCATCGTTAGCTTGGAAGGCTAGGGGTTATAGTCGACGTTGATTCATTATCTTGAACGTCTCTAATTCAAAACCGAACATGAAACTTTGGTTTCATTCGGCTCCTTTATGGAATACGGAAAGATTTCCAGGTATAATAGCAGAATAAGACGCACGCAAAAAAAAGTCGAACCATACCCATAACATCTATGTCAGCCTCTTGGTTTGAATTTAATGCATTCAAAATAACGCGCTTTCTAGATAATCCCTCTAGATTAGATGGGGGGATTTTTTTTTAATAATCTTTCTAGTTACTTCGTCCTCTATTTCTATTTGATAAAATCCTTAGGAAAAGAATTTTGTTTCCACCGAGCTAAAACAAGATGTCGATGTCTATAGTAAACCAAAGTCATCGTTTAATGCTTAATTGGATTTTGCTTCAATCAAAATGGAAGATTTAGTTACGATTCGAAATATACTTTTCTGTCTTTCTTTATCCATAGATCTTTTATTCATACCTATTTCATTGGAAGGCTTGATCCAATTTCAAAAATTATGTTTCATAATTTGAAAATCCAATTTTTTCAATTTCTATAATCGCTTCTTAGATCCAAATCATGAGAATGTCTATTTTTCCTTGAGTTTTTCATTGAGAGGGAAAAGATTAAATCCTTTTAAGAAATAAAGTTTTTGGTCGGAATCTGAGCCGAAGGATCCCTTAACTATTAGGATAGAACGAATCACACTTTTACCACTAAACTATACCCGCTACGATCCGATTATCGTATATAAATGAACCTTTTGTCGAGTAATAGTATGGGGCATAGCATAGGATCATAAAAGAATCATAAAAATTAGAGCGCTGATATATTGTATTTCCTCAGGGAACACGTCGAGATTCTGAAAAAAAAAAAAGAAAAATCATTAATTCTGTATCATTTGTATATCATTTTGTCCTCTATCAGAGAAGTAGAAATAGTTCTAATTAGGGTTAGGATTGCTCTTCTTTCAATATCAATACCAACTATTTTTGTTTTTGAGTTTTGAATCAAATGAAGTAGTTTCTTTTGTATTTTTCTAACTCAGAGTTAGAAAAATACAAAAGAAATCTCTATTGGATTTTCGAAATTAAGTCGAAACAGTCTTATTTAGTTTATATTATATCAATCAATAAAAAATATTGATTAAAAGAAAAAGTAATATTATATTAATATCAAAAAAGTTATATTAATATAATTAAATTAAATAAATTAAATCAAAATTTGAAATTAAAGGAATTCAAAAAGAAAATCAAAATAATGAAGAGAACTCAAAAAAGGAGACAAGGACCTTTCAAGTCTTCCTTGTTCTGTAATATAGGATAAAGGTAGTAATTACCTTTTTTTTTTTTCAATTTGGAGAGATGGCTGAGTGGACTAAAGCGTCGGATTGCTAATCCGTTGTACGATTTTTTTGTACCGAGGGTTCGAATCCCTCTCTTTCCGCTCGCATTGATTGCTTGGTATTTTTATTATCTTTCAAAATTACTTTTTTAATTGAATTGATTTTATATTTATTTTTACTTTATTTCATTTAATAGTTAAAGATGTAGAAAAGATTAAATGCCAAGAACATGCAAAAATCAAGCAAGGTCAGAAAAAACCTTATTTTTATTCTTCACGTCCAGGATTACGTCCCGGATCATTAGATAAAAATCCGAAGATGAAAAGTGAAACAAAGAATATCACTACTGTGTAGACAAAGAGTTTGAGAGTAAGCATTACACAATCTCCAAGATCTTTTTTTGGTTGAAAAAAAAAAAAGAAAATAGATTCTCTATTTTTATTTTATATCACAAAAAATATTTTGAAACTAAGAAATAAAGTACTTTCTAGACTAGAAAGAGAAAAGGCTTTTTTTTATAAATTCAGTTTGATTTTAATAAGAGTAGAATCTTTTATTAAAAAAAATTCGCTTTCAGACTTATGATTTTATATTGCGTATTGCGGTGGGCTCTAATTTAATTCTAATAAAGTAGGGTCTCTTTCAATCGAATGCAAAAATCAGAACGAAGAAAATGAGGAAGGAACTAGGGTGATTCAAATTTCTCCCGTCTAAACAATAACGTCAATGTTTGAATTGAGGGCTTCTACTAGAAGACTTAGTTAATCTTATATTATGAATTGCTAGAATTGATTTCTCGAATAAATCTAGGACAATATTTAAAGATCTTATCGAAAGCTTACAGCAGCTTGCCAAACAAAGGCTAATAGAAAAAAGAGCACAGGGATTACTGGCATAAAATCTACGATTGGATTCAAAAAAGCATAGGCTTCTGGCAATTTTGTGAAGAAAAAACTGCTTGAATAAAGGTCCGAATTAAAACAGATACAAATCAAACTAAAAAAATTAAGCATAACAAAAATTTTGTTCTTGAAGATAATTCTATTTTGACTGAGTTAGTAATATATTTTTGATAACAAAATTTCCTAAAATAAGATTAAAGTAAGGTAGACCAAAAACCTATCTTTAAACTTATCCAATCAAAAATCTTTTCATTCTCAAATCAAAAAGTAAAAAAAGAATAGAAGAAATCCCATTTTCATATAATATCTTAATTGAATTATATATTATGATCAAGAAATTCACTTGAATTCTATATCTACACATATGAAAATCCGAATAAGAAGCTAAATATATTTTATATATATTAGTGTCAGATCTTTGGGGGGCACTTGACAAAAAACCAAATCAATATTACTATATATTAGTGTATGTATGGGGCGTGGCCAAGTGGTAAGGCAACGGGTTTTGGTCCCGATATTCGAAGGTTCGAATCCTTTCGTCCCACAGCATACCTAGAAAAGTAAATAAAAAAAAGATTTTCTTTTTGAAAAACCTTTTCATAAAGTATAATGAAACTCTTCTTTCTTATTTTTAATGACCTTTTTTTCTTTTCTAGGTCTTTTTTTTTTCAAACATTTTTTGTAAAAAAGACGGAATTGAATCTCTTTTTTTTCAGGAAAGATGAATCGATAGATAGAGTTGGAATTCAAGAAAAAATCAAACGAAGTTTTCCTGATATCTTTTTCGCTTTTTTTTTTTTTATTTTTACATTAGTTACTTAGATAGAAGTCTTACACCTAAGCCATTTGAATTTTCAATGATGCATATCATATTTTGAATTCAATTATTCAATTAATAGACTTCATTTTCTTAACTTAAGCCTGTTTAGGGTAAAAAAAAATACACAATAATGACTTAATCTGGGCGTCTTTGTCGTTACTTTACTTTATTTAATCTTTAATCAACACAAAAACTCTAAAAAACGAGTAAGAATTAAGGCGGGATTAATTCATATATTCAATTCACTTTCAAAAAGGATTTCATAAAAATCGAAGTAAAATAAACTTAAACTACTTCTACTAATCTAAGACTAAAAAGAAGAAATTAAAAAGAAGAAATGTTTATATATATGTATTCTTTTCATTGACACTCTTGATTTTCATTTTTATTTCGATTTTTCGACTGTCAAAAATGCTTTTTCATTTATTACTTAATTTAAATATTTAACATAGATAGAATATCCATAATTAATGACTACTTGTTTAGTCTCGCTGATAAAGGGACTCCTAGTATTTCGCAACTTGAATCTTTCGTTACACCCGTCTTTTTTATCCACGGCTCCACTAAACAAAATTGGCTTTTTTACCTATTTTTTTGATTATATTAAATCATTGGATGAGTGATTTAATCCGAATTTGAATATGCAATTTGTTTATCTTAGGAGAAAATAAGATCCCAATTTTATTTTATATTTTAAATAAATGTACAATTTTATTCAAATAATGATATTGATATCTAGATGGGGCAATTTTTTTGAAATTGAATCTTTTTAATGATTTCTTATAAGTTCTTGGTACTTGTAGAAATTGGAAATTGGCAAATCGAGAATCCATCCTATTGAATCACTTGAGGCTGAAAATTCACAAGCTGAAGGTTCAAAAAGAACTTATTTTTTCATCATATTAATAATCTGTGAATTGGAAATAAAATAATATTTATAAAATAGTAATACACTAAAACATGATATTATCATATTATCATAGTAAAGTGCATTTTTTCTGATATTTTTTCATAGACTATCCAATAGAAGTTAAAAATTTAGATCGATGGAAGCGATGACTATTCACGATTACATAATGGAATCTAGTATATACCGGTTCAAAATTCCAAAATTCAAAGAATGTTAGGGTCAAACTTCGTTTGAGGCGATGTGCTAGAAAATAATGTGCGACTTGAAGGACATGATCGACTGTGGATTTCTACACCCACCCTACCTATATAATTAAGTATAGAAAATGGAAGGTACTCGTGGCTCGATATCGTTTGTTCTGTTAGACACTAGACCCTTCCATTTTTGTTGGGTTGTAATGGAAATAGTACATGATGGAGCTCGAGTAGAAAGTATTGATTTATTTCTCCAGGGCAAGTACGGTTAGTACCAATCAATAAGCGGAAACAACTTCGTAAGTATCTTTTCGATATTGAAAGAATTAAATTCGAGCAAGCAAGTTTCGAATCCAAGACACGAAAAAAGTTTCTTGGAATTGGACAAATTCTTTTAATAAAAAAAAGTCTATGATGCGGGAATCAATCCTTAGTTTGGTTCTTTAATTGAATATTTTAATAAAAAGAAATCACAAAAAGTGGTATGTTGCATCCATTTTTTTTCTTTTGGCCATTTTCTTTTTGAACGATTTAAGATCGCCGAAGTAATGTCTAAACCCAATGATTCAAGGCAAAGACAAAGTATCCTGGAAAAAGGAAATATCCTTTTCAATTCTTTCAACAAATAATGAATAAAAATGGATTCTAAAAAAAAAGACAAACAAAAAGAAAGGAAAGTAGGGATCACTCAATATCAATAAATAAAATGCCTAAATAGAAAGAGTTTTCTTTGAGCTATTTGAAAGTTATTACACGTCAGTTAGTGGGTTCGACTGATTTTTTTGAATATTATTATTCAAGTCTTTTCTTCATTGTCTATTTTTCAAGATATTAATATTGACAACAGTGCAGCAACTCAATATAATCTAAGTAAGTAGATCTATCTGCTATTGGGATCTATTTTTGTTTGTTTTTCTTCTATAAGTATTTTTTTTTCTTTTTTATGTATTTTGATTCCGATTGTATTAACATAAACGAATTCTTTTCGTTTTTAGGGTTGCTAACTCAATGGTAGAGTACTCGGCTTTTAAGTGCGGCTAACACCTTTTACACATTTATATGAAAAAATGATTCGTCCGTACCATCGGTATAGTTTGTAAGACTACGACTGATCCTGAAAGGAATGAATGGAAAAAATAGCATGTCGTATCAATGAAGAATTCTGAGAATATTTCATTTTACCGAATCGTCTTCAAACCTTGTTTCAAATCTTGGGGCGGACGATAAACAAATGAATTCCAAATTTGTCAAGTGAATAAATGGATAGAGACCTACGTCTTCAATTAGATAGAGAAAGATAAAAAAGCAACGAGTTTCCGTTCTAAATTTGAATAATTATCGATCTAATTAGACGTTAAAAATATATTAGTACCCGATGCGTGAAAGGCTTGTTCATGAGCGGATTTTCTATTTTTTTAATGAATCCTAACTATTCCATGAGGGGAGATGAATGTGTATAATAAATAGTATATTGATAAAGAGATTTTTCCAAAATCAAAAGAGCGATTGACTTGAAAAAGTAAAGGATTTCTAATCGTCTTCTTCTGCTATAATGAACATAAACCAATTGGGCGGAAAAAAGGGATGCTAGAGAATCCGTTGATGAGTTTGTTTTTGTTTTCGAGGTATCTATTTTATTATTATTATCATACTTTGTTTTTACTCTATCGCACTATGTATCATTTTATAACCCAATAAATCCCTTATTATCCTTGTTTCAATCAAATCGAATTCAAATTCAATTCAATGGGGGAAGAGGAATATCAAAGATATTTAGAACTAGATAGATCTCGTAAAAATGACTTTCTCTATCTATACCCACTTATCTTTCAAGAGTATCTTTATATACTTGCTCATGATCATAGTTTACATAGATCTGCTTTGTTGGAAAATTTAAGTTATGACACTAAATTGAGTTTCCTAATTGTAAAACGTTTAATTACTCGAATGTATCAACAGAATCATTTGATTCTTTCTGATAATGATTATAAACAAAATCTATTTTTTATATACAACAACCATTTGTATTCTCAAATAATATTAGAGGGGTTTGCACTCAGTGTGGAAATTCCATTTTCGCTACGATTTATGCCTTCTTTAGAAAATTCAGAAATATTGAAATTTCAGAATTTACGATCAATTCATTCAATATTTCCTTTTTTAGAGGATAAATTTCCACATTTAAATTATGTATCAGATGGGTTACTACCCTACCCCATTCATCTAGAAAAAGTGGTTCAAACCCTTCGGTACTGGCTGAAAGATCCTTCTTCTTTGCATTTATTACGACTCTTTCTTCACGAGTATTGGAATTTGAACAGTCCTTTTTTTCCAAAGAAATCTATTTGTTTTTTTGCAAAAAGGAATCTAAGATTATTTGTGTTTTTATATAATTCTTATGTATATGAATACGAATCCATTTTCTTTTTTCTTCGTATCCAATTCTTTCATTTACGATCAAAACTTTTTCAGGTTCTTTTTGAGCGAATCTATTTCTATGGAAAAGTAGAGAATTTTACAGAAGTTTTTGCTAATAGTTTTCAAGTTACTCTACAGTTGTTCAAGGACCCTCACATGCATTATGTTAGATATCAAGAAACTTTCTTTTTTGCTTTAAAGGGTACGCCCCTTATAATGAAAAAGTGGAAATACTACTTTGTTAATTTATTTCAATGTCATTTTTTTGTGTGGTTTCAACCAGAACAGATCTATATAAATCTATTAGATAAGTCTTCTATCGACTTTATGGGTTATCTTTTAAGTGTAGAATTGAATCCTTCAGTGATACGAAGTCAAATGCTAGTAAATTCATTTATAATAGAGAATACTATGAAGAAACTGGATACAATAGTTCCAATTATTCCTTTGATTGAATTGTTGGCAAAAAT